GAAGTACTAGAGAATTTTTTTCTTCCTTTTTTGTCAATTTTGTCAATGGCGAACCGTACGCCATTAGAAAATTCCTTGGATTCCTAGTTTTCTTCATTATTGGATTGGCTTCGGAATCTAAATTGAAGATCAGGTAAAATGTGAATAGGACCAGTTGGTTTCTAATAATTCATGAAGGAGATTCTAATATTCACACAATTCAATTATATGGTAAATCTATAAATTTAGTTTTCTAAATTGTATGCGTGATTAGAGAAGAGGTTTGTTTGGACTCTTTTTTTGTTTATTTGAAATAATTGCTTAGCTGTCCGGTAAAGGTCAGAGTGGTCGATAGTATTCGACGAAAGAAAGAAAAAAACGAAGAAAATAAGTGTACTAATCAATATTTCAATATTAGGGATATGCGCATTGTTGTATTGTATTAGATCTAAAGGTTCTTTCTTGACCTAAATACAAGGATGGTCTTTATAATATAGAAAGACTAAATGGAGAATCTAAAAAAAAAATCAAATTATTAATTATTTTATAATTTTATTCCATAATGATTCAAAGAGAGTTTCGTTTTTCAATGAAGTTACACAAGACAGTTATTAGTATGTTTACTCAGGAAGTTGCCCAACAACTCTCTTGATTCGGAATTACGGGATCGACAGATGATGAATCCATTTCTTTTTGTACCCCTGTCATTCTATCTTTGTATTCTATCCTTGTTAAGGCTGTCTCTAACTATACCACTAATTAAAAACTTTCATTCTTTCAATTGGTATTTGTGCTTATCTTCATATCTTTTCTTTCAAAAATTTAAACTTAGGTAAGTGCTTTTTAACCATATGTATAAAAAGAACATATTTCATTTAGCTCCTTTATGCCTACTATAACTAGTTATTTCGGTTTTCTACTAGCGGCTTCAACTATAACCTCCGCTTTATTTATTGGTCTAAGCAAGATACGACTTATTTAAAATTTTAAATAAATTGATTTTTTAAAAATTGAATGAACAATCTCGAAAAAGATTCTTTAGGATTCCATGTATTCTATAGTTCCTTACCGTGTCAATTGCCATTTATTAGTCATTGAGATTTATGGGCAATTCGTATTAATATTGAGGGATAGATATTACTTATATTTTTTCCCTTTCCAAAAAAATTAAAATGATTGAAGTTTTTCTATTTGGAATCGTATTAGGTTTAATTCCGATTACTTTGGCTGGATTATTCGTAACTGCATATTTACAATACAGGCGCGGTGATCAGTCGGACCTTTGATTAATTAAATTAATCATTTTTTTTTTTTAGTGACCTCCTCCTTAATCCACAGGAGGTCAAATTCTGATTGCTGTTGAAGTTAGCGACCTTATTTCAGTGGAATTTGACCTAACAAGAACGGAATCACGCACGCTCTGTAGGATTTGAACCTACGACATCGGGTTTTGGAGACCCACGTTCTACCGAACTGAACTAAGAGCGCTTTCTTATCATTATCACAATTTTTTTGAACCCCAATACACCTTGCATGTATATATATAATATAGCGTTTCTAAACTAAAAATGAAAGAAAGATTATGTATGTCCAATTTAATTGATCTCAATTTATTCCTCCTTACTGCTCATAGGAGAACTAAAGTATAGGTAGGGATGACAGGATTTGAACCCGTGACATTTTGTACCCAAAACAAACGCGCTACCAAGCTGCGCTACATCCCTTTCAATTGATCTACAGTTTCATTGTAGAGAATCCCTGTCTTCTTTTCCATAGTGTTATTTCTTCCATTGATATACACAATTTTTAGTGTCATTTCTTCTTTTTTTGGGGGGGCTCATGTCATATAACATATTGTATAACATATAATAAAATAATAAAAGACTTATATATACCCATATGAGACGTTAAAAACAAAAAGAAGGAGGATTTTCAATGCGAGATCTAAAAACATATCTTTCCGTGGCACCAGTACTAAGTACTCTATGGTTCGCATCTTTAGCAGGTTTATTAATAGAGATCAATCGTTTATTCCCCGATGCGTTGACATTCCCCTTTTTTTCATTTTAGTTATTGATACGGGAAGGGGATTAGAGATACAATCAAATCAAATAGCTGTAACTAATTAATTGCTATTTTTTTTTTGAAAAAGACTAAAGTCTATTCAATCTCAGCGAAAATTCCGGCTTAAATTTATATTATAATAGAGTGAGAACGGGAATGGAAATGTGATCCTAGGGCAACAGTATCATACAAAATAGTTAAATAAGATACTGTACTGCAATTAGAAATATAGTTTGAAATAATTGTATTCCTTATTATTTACTATTACTCTAGTGATTGCAACGAAATCTTTCATAATTCGATTTAGAGATGGAAGAGTTGAACGAATCAAAAACCAAAGGGGGTTCATGGCCAAGAGTAAAGATGTCCGAGTAACGGTTATTTTGGAATGTACCAGTTGTGTCCGAAACGGGGTTAATAAAGAATCAACGGGCATTTCCAGATATATTTCCCAAAAGAATCGACACAATACGCCGAGTCGATTGGAATTGAAAAAATTCTGTCCTTATTGTTACAAACATACGGTTCATGGGGAGATAAAGAAATAGATCGAATGCAGGTCTGTTTGTCACTCTTCCAAGGAACATTAAAAATGACATATTATATATATAATATATATTTTAATATAACTAAAATAAATCCTAATTTCTATTTCTTCTATTTCCGTATTTCTTCTATTTCAGTTGGATCTAAAAAAAAAGAATTAGAACTAAGAAATAGTATTTTCAGGGATAAGGAACAAACAAACCATGGATAAATCCAAGCGACCCTTTCTTAAATCCAAACGATCTTCTCGTAGGCGTTTGCCCCCGATCCAATCGGGGGATCGAATTGATTATAGAAATATGAGTTTAATTAGTCGGTTTATTAGTGAACAAGGAAAAATTTTATCTAGACGCGTGAATAGATTGACCTTGAAACAACAACGATTAATTACTATTGCTATAAAACAAGCTCGCATTTTATCTTTGTTACCTTTTCTTAATAACGAGAAACAGTTTGAAAGAACCGAGTCGACCACTCGAACTACTGGTTTTAGAACCAGAAATAAATAGGCTTACTCTTCAATCAAATCAAAATTCCAATATGATATGAACTCAAACCCAGCTGGATATTGCGTTCGAAAAATAATAAAATCTAAATTTTATTTTCGTGTTGTAACAAAAAAAAAGAATCGGGGAAAAATAAAAGTTTTTTTGTTTGAGCGCGTTCACTCATTTTGACGACTTTATCATCTTATCAATTTTTTCTTATACTAATTTATACTATATCTTCCCGGAGTTCATTCTCCGGGGAATGTCATTTTAGTTTTTCGGTAAATTCCTTACAATCCTCTATGATCTCATTAGAAATCATATAAAGACAATTCCTATTTAATATAGCTATTTGTGCAAGTATTTTACGATTAAGAAGCAATTTACTCTTGTACAGATCATTTATGAATCTACTATAACTATAGGATACTTTATTTTCGCGAATTACTGCATTTATCCGAGTGATCCACAAACGACGAAAATCCCTCTTTTGCCTATCTCTATCCCGATGAGCAGAAACCAAAGCTCTTATTTTTTGTTGAGTAATAGTTCGAGTAAGTCTTGAATGAGCCCCCCCAAAGCTTGATGCAAATAAACGGATTTTTGTTCTACGTTTACGAGCTACATATCCTCGTCTAATTCTGGTCATTGAATAAATGAAACTTTGATGAATAACTAATTGATTTCCGTTCTTTTAGTTATTATTTTCCTCTTTACTGGTCGATTAATAACAAAACAGATTCTTCCAATGTATAAAATAAAAATTCCAATGGCTTTGGCTACTATAACCTCCCCGACCACTATATATATATTTTTTTTTCGTTTCACCGCTAACTAAAAAATTGATTGATACTAGCAAAACATAGTAAATATAAAAATAAAATTTAAATGGATAAAGAAATAGTGGTTCCATCGTTTCTATGGTTACTTCTTAAACGGTGAGGTCCTTTCTATACACCGGAACCCCTTCCTTCATTTAATCAATATTATTGCTAACTTGTACAGTTCACATCCTTTGGCTCTACCCATGAATTATATTATTTAGTAATAGGTCTTTCACAATGAGATCTAACCCATACAGTAACGGTATTTAATTATGAAAGTTAGCTAGGTAGCTGACCCTGTTAGTCCGTTTTTGCAAGAGTGGGAACATAATTTTTCTGCTTATATATTTCCCCCGCTTAATGGATAACCATTTCTTACCAAAGGGGAATTGCTTCTCATCTTAAATTCAGGTGATTGGATTTGCACCAATGGAAACCATAAATTGAATACACAGGGAGATAAAGGATCTTTTTGATTTGTAGATAGTGAGTGGAATTCTTCCATTGTATCCTATCCTATTCATATTCTATTTCTATCCTATTCACTGGTATTGATTGATCATTGATACTGGAAACATACAGTTTGTCTTTTTTTTGTGTCCCAGTCCTAGCTCATGATCTAAACGCGTCGCACATACACCCTAGTACATGTTCCTCGGCGCTGAGGACATCCCCGAAGAGCGGGGGATTTCGTGACATTTCTTATTGGCTGTCGTGTGTTTCTAATAAGTTGCTTAATGGTTGGCATGCTGTATCGTATACATAATAGGCTGGTTGAGATCGATCCTAACCGGATGATTATGACTCGCTTTTATTTAGAAATAAAATATATTTTATAGAATATTAAACCCGGTAAGAATATAAGGAAAATCTCAACACAACAATAGTAGGGATTTCAGCGAAATCCTTCATTCAACCGCTACAAGATCAACAATTCCATGAGCTTGGGCTTCTGTTGCTGACATAAAAACATCTCTTTCCAGATCTTCGGATACAACCCATAAGGGTTTGCCCGTTCTTTGTACATAAACCCTTGTGATGGTTTCGCGCAGTTTCAGTAGTTCTTCCGCTTCCAAGATAAATTCTCCCGTTTGTGCCTCATAAAAAGAGGCTGCGGGTTGGTGAATCATTACCCTGATGCTAAATAAATGGTTTCTCTATCTTGCAGGATGATGAGGTGCAAACAAAAAAACAAAAAAGAATTGAAGAACCGTACGGGCATTTTTTGTGCAGTGCATACGGCTCTCTAATGGAATTTACTTTTACCTTACAGCCAATAAAGAGAAAATCTAGGATCTATCAGACGCAGATCGGTAAATGATCCAATTACCACCCTTCCTTTCGTTTCCTTTCGGGGGAGTTAAAAAATACTATGATGGTTCCGTTGCTTTATATATTTATTTCGTCTGTGATTCAGCAATCCCAAAGTTTTTTTGAGCTAAGGCAAAAAATGAATCTTTTCTATAAAAAATAAATATTGTTAAAACCCTTCCGGTGTGAAAACAAAAAAAAAGTTTGTGACGCTTAAATGGACTCCCCATAGATAAGATAAAATCGGAATATCTTATTATCTCATACTACTCTTTCGATACATAATTTAATGTAAAAAAAAAAAAAAGGGAGAGTTTTCTCATATCAAATTCGAAGTGCCATGCTATTATTACTTAATATTCCTGCTAAGGCATAGTCTTTTTTTTCTTTCAAATAAAAAACTCAATGGCGCCAAGCGTGAGGGAATGCTAGACGTTTGGTAATTTCTCCTCCGACCAGGATAAAGGATCCCATTGAAGCGGCCAATCCCATGCATATTGTATGTACATCTGGTCTTACAAATTGCATAGTATCGTAAATAGCTACTCCGGGTATTACCCATCCTCCGGGAGAATTGATAAACAAATAGAGATCTTTGGTATCATCCTCTATACTGAGATATACCATAAGACCAATAAGTTGATTTGAGATCTCACTATCAACCTCTTGGCCTAAAAAAAGCAATCTTTCTCGATAAAGTCGGTTGATTAGGATAAAAAACTATCCCTTAGGAACCGTACATGCACCTTTTGACGCATACGGTTCAAAAAATCGCGGAAAAATATCAATGTATAAGATTCCAGCCCCTTTATTTTGGCTTAAAGTAGGTTCTATCTAACTTTTAACAAAGGAACCCTTTTTTCTTTCATAAAAAAAAGATAAGTTTTTGCTCGTTTTTCTATAACCTATAATACTAAATTCACTACACTTATCAAACAAACTTCTCATTGATATAGTGTTTCATCGAGATCCAATCCAAATTACGATGTAATTTTCTTGTTCCTGAAGGGGCCCCTTCCATTTTTTTAGGTTTATGCTCTACTCCAGGTAAAGATTTCCCCGATTTCTATTTGCACATATAGGATAAATGCTCCCAATACCACTTCTTTTTTTAATTCATTTGATGTCTTTCTTCCGTCAAATATTTGAGGTATTCAGCATATTATTCTATTCGATTAATTAACACTTTGAGATCACCCCTCTTTCTAATTTAATAATAAACTAATTTCATATTTAATAATCAAATCGTTTATGATACAAGTAGTAATCGCCGATCTATTACTAATATCTATTACTAATTGGGTTTTTTCTAAACGGAGCCTGGATACTTCATTTTCTTGGTCCAACCAAGCCAACCATAAATAAGTTTTATTGAGATGGTAATATTAATCTGGATCCCCCCAAAACGGATCTAATTGCACTTCACGCTCCAAATTTTAAATAAATTGATTGGGTGAAACAAGGGATATCTCGATCGAGGGAGAGAACGGGGAAATCCCATATGACCCAATATATCTGACAAGCCGCACTATACGTCAACCCAAGATGCATCTTCCTCTCCAGGACTTCGAAAAGGTACTTTTGGAACACCAATAGGCATTTAAAAAAATGAAGTACTATATTTCACTTTGATGTGGAAACGTAATAATGGGTTTAATTGTCTTCATAAAAATTGGCCGTTATTCATTTTAGCCATGGTCAGAAAGGAAGACAGAATTAATAAAGTAACTAAAATTATTACAAATAGGTCTTTCGAATGATGACTAAGTATGGATGGATTCACTCATAGAAAATGGGCTCAACCCCCCATTGCGTATTGGGGCTTATCGGGTATAGAATAGATCTGCTTCTCTTTGTTCCTACGAACAGAATTGTTTGATTATTGCCAGCAGAAGAGAACAAATATTATCTCCTGCTCGGAGAGAATCCACTGAAGGGGGGAGGTCCATAGTATCGTTTTTAAAATGCAATAAAGTTACATAGTCTTTATCTTTCTTTGATAAAAAGGGGTATTTCCATGGGTTTGCCTTGGTATCGTGTTCATACCGTTGTATTGAATGATCCCGGTCGGTTGATTGCTGTCCATATAATGCATACAGCTCTGGTTGCTGGTTGGGCTGGTTCAATGGCTCTATATGAATTAGCCGTTTTTGATCCTTCTGATCCCGTTCTTGATCCAATGTGGAGACAAGGTATGTTCGTTATACCCTTCATGACTCGTTTAGGAATAACTAATTCGTGGGGTGGTTGGAGTATCACAGGGGGGGCTGTAACGAATTCAGGCATTTGGAGTTACGAAGGTGTGGCCGGAGCGCATATTGTGTTTTCTGGCTTGTGCTTCTTAGCAGCTATTTGGCATTGGGTGTATTGGGATCTAGAAATATTTACTGATGAACGTACAGGAAAACCGTCTTTGGATTTGCCCAAGATTTTTGGAATTCATTTATTTCTGTCAGGGGTGGCTTGTTTTGGTTTTGGCGCATTTCATGTAACAGGTTTGTATGGCCCTGGAATATGGGTGTCCGATCCTTATGGACTAACTGGAAAAGTACAATCTGTAAATCCAGCGTGGGGTGTGGAAGGTTTTGATCCGTTTGTTTCGGGCGGAATAGCCTCTCATCATATTGCAGCGGGTACGTTGGGCATATTAGCGGGCCTATTTCATCTTAGTGTTCGTCCGCCTCAACGTCTATACAAAGGATTACGTATGGGCAATATTGAAACCGTCCTTTCCAGTAGTATCGCTGCTGTCTTTTTTGCTGCTTTTGTAGTTGCTGGAACTATGTGGTATGGTTCAGCAACTACCCCCATCGAATTATTTGGTCCCACTCGTTATCAATGGGATCAGGGATACTTCCAGCAAGAAATATATAGAAGAGTTAGTGCTGGACTCGCTGAAAATCAAAGTTTCTCAGAAGCTTGGTCTAAAATTCCGGAAAAACTTGCTTTTTATGATTACATTGGGAATAATCCGGCAAAGGGGGGGTTATTCAGAGCAGGCTCAATGGACAACGGGGATGGAATAGCTGTTGGATGGTTAGGACACCCCATCTTTAGAGATAAGGAAGGGCGTGAACTTTTTGTACGTCGTATGCCTACCTTTTTCGAAACATTTCCAGTTGTTTTGGTAGATGGAGACGGAATTGTTAGAGCTGATGTTCCTTTTAGAAGGGCAGAATCAAAGTATAGTGTTGAACAAGTAGGTGTAACTGTTGAGTTCTACGGCGGCGAACTTAACGGAGTTAGTTATAGTGATCCTGCTACTGTTAAAAAATATGCTAGACGCGCTCAATTGGGTGAAATTTTTGAATTAGATCGTGCTACTTTGAAATCTGATGGTGTTTTTCGTAGCAGTCCGAGGGGTTGGTTTACTTTTGGACATGCTTCGTTTGCTTTGCTCTTTTTCTTCGGACACATTTGGCATGGTGCTCGAACCTTATTCAGAGATGTTTTTGCTGGTATTGACCCAGATTTGGATGCTCAAGTCGAATTTGGCGCATTCCAAAAACTTGGAGATCCAACTACAAAAAGACAAGTAGTCTGATATAATATAACATTGTTCTCGTATCTTTCGAATCTACTTTTTTTCTTTGACTTTTGCTCTTTCTTTAGCTAGGAGATGATCCAAAATAAACAGGTATGGAAGCTATAATTGTAAACCACGATCGAATCTATGGAAGCATTGGTTTATACATTCCTTTTAGTCTCGACTCTAGGGATAATTTTTTTCGCTATCTTTTTTCGAGAACCCCCTAAAGTTCCAACGAAAAAGGTGAAATAAATGATTTTTCATTTTCTCAATTGAAGTACTAAGCCTCCCGATATCGGGAGGCTTAGTACTTTAACTAGAACTAGTCCCCGTGTTCCTCGAATGGATCTCTTAGTTGTTGAGAGGGTTGCCCAAAAGCGGTATATAAGGCATACCCAGTAAAACTTACAAGTAAACCAGATATAGAGATGGCGACTAGGGTTGCTGTTTCCATTATTATAAAATTTCAAGACCACAATGGATCTATGATAAGATCGTTTATTTACAACGGAATAGTATACAAAGTCAACAGATCTTAATTAAAACAATAGGATTTATGGCTACACAAACCGTTGAGAGTAATTCCAGATCTGGTCCAAGACCAACAAATGTAGGGAGTTTATTGAAACCATTGAATTCGGAATATGGTAAAGTAGCTCCTGGATGGGGAACCACTCCTTTGATGGGTGTCGCAATGGCTCTATTTGCGATATTCCTATCTATTATTTTGGAGATTTATAATTCTTCCGTTTTACTGGACGGAATTTCAATGAATTAGAAGATCACAAGAACTATGAAGTCTTAGCTTTTCAATACAAAGTGAATCCTTTAGGGGGCTCGGATTTCTAGCCCATATTTATATATTTCTTTTTATTTTGGTAGTTCGACCGCGGAATTTCTTTGTTTCTGTAGTTCGGAATATGAGTGTGTGACTTGTTATAATTGATCCTATTGATAGTACAGAGAATGGGTCTGCCATCTTCATAGAGATGTGTTTTATCGCGTCGGATATTTAGTCTATTATCTGAAACACGGAATATATGAAATGGAGCACGAAATATTTAAACTATGATTCATACTTAATATTCAGACCCCGCGGCCGGACTAAAAAAATGCAAAGAATTAAGTATAAATTGAAAGATTTTTCTTCTTTCAAACGCCTCTTTATGCTTTGCTTAGTTTAAGAAGAACTATTTCTTTGGATTTTCAGTCATTTTATGATATATATCTATTAATTTAATTAATATTCATTATTAATA